AACCTTTCCATTTATTTTTTTTTTTATTTATTTAGATTTATTTATTTAGAAATTTATAAATCTTAGAATTTAATTCTAATCTAAGTATTTATTATTGACGAGCCATAGTAATTGCACCTATCAAGGAAACTAAAAGAATTATGGAAATGAGTTCAAACGGAAGATAAAAATCTGTTGATAAATGAATCCCAATTTGTTGAATGTTACTTATTAGGTCCTGTTCTATAATCTGGCTTGATCTTGTAGTCCAAAAAATTCCGTACCATGACGTATCTGGGATAATAGTAATTAGTGAAAAAAGAATACTTGTACAAACCAGTGAAGTGACCCCATCTCCAATGGTCCAAAAATAGGAATCATTGAAATATTCTGAACCATTCATGAACATTACAGCAAATATGATTAAGACATTTATGGCTCCAACATAAATAAGGAGCTGTGCGGCAGCTACAAAATAGGAATTCGATAGAATATAGAATAAGGATATACAAACAAGAACCAATCCCAACGAAAAGGCAGAAAAAATGGGATTGGTAAGTAATACTACTCCCAGACCTCCTAATACAAGAACTGATCCAAAAAATACTACAAGAATATCATGTATTGGTCCAGGTAAATCCATTATTAAAATGAGAAATTAATAAATAAGTCGAAATATTTCATGACCTTACTGAATGGTCCAGGAAAGGAAAAGGGGTAACCCCTTTTTTCTTGTATATGATATGATACATTCCTAATTGAATTAAAACTTTTTTTTTATATGGATTAATGTAGATATAGATAAAATTATCGAGAAAAGAGTAATGGGGATTGTATATTTCGAAATCATCAAGAAAAAGAAAATATATTCTCAGTTTAAATCAAAGAATAATTCTCAACAATCAATAATTATTAGTTATTATTTGTAGTTACTGACCAAACAAAATAAAAAAAGATTGTTTATATCAAAACAAAATCTTAGTAATTGGTAATCGTTCTTGAATCAAAGGGTTTATCTTTGTCTATTTTGATTTGAGTCGAATTCATAACTGTTTGAATTGTGTAATCTCCAATTATTGACATTGGTAACCGACCCAAAGCAATTTGATTATAATTCAATTCGTGACGATCAGAAGTAGAAAGTTCATATTCTTCAGTCATTGATAAACAGTTTGTTGGACAATACTCAACACAATTACCACAAAATATACAGACCCCAAAATCAATACTGTAATTAAGCAATTGTTTTTTTTTAATATCTCTTTCAAATCGCCAATCAACAACGGGTAGATCTATCGGGCATACACGAACACATACTTCACAAGCAATACATTTATCAAATTCAAAGTGGATTCGACCACGGAAACGTTCTGATGTGATCGATTTTTCATAAGGATATTGAATAGTTATAGGTAAACGATTTGTGTGGGATAAGGTAATTACGAAACTTTGACCAATATACCTTGCAGCTCGTATTGTTTGTTGACTATAATTCATGAACCCAGTCACCATAGAGAACATATTGTAAATATCCAGGAATAAATTGATATTTCTTTCTCTTGTTTGAAAGAGGTTATGAATCTGGAATATCGTTATCGTATTTTCTTATTTATAGTGAAAGAAGTTGGGAAGAAGTTGTCAATAATAGATTACCTAAAGAAATAGGTAAAAGAAATTTCCATCCAAGATTTAATAGTTGGTCCATTCTTATCCTAGGCAAAGTCCATCTTGTTGTGATAGGAATGAACAGAAACAAATAAGCTTTAGCTAATGTAATAAAGATACCAATTATCATTTCAAAAACTCCGGCTATTTTTTTTATTCCGAAAAGTTCAGGAATAGATATGTACGGAATAGAAAAATTCCACCCACCTAAGTAAAGAACTGTTACAAATAATGAAGAAAGTAATAGATTTAGGTAAGAAGCAATATAAAATAAACCAAATTTGATACCTGAATATTCGGTTTGATAACCTGCTACTAATTCCTCCTCTGCTTCCGGTAAATCAAATGGCAATCTCTCACATTCGGCTAGAGAAGAAATTAGAAAAACAATAAACCCTATAGGTTGACGCCACAGATTCCACCCCCAAAAACCATATTTTGACTGCGCTTCAACTATATCAACTGTACTTGAACTATTAGATAATCATAGTCGATAATAACATCACTGTTCCCATCGCTATTACAAAACCGTACATGAAACTTCAGCTTCATACGGCTCCTCTATGGCCACAAATAAATGTAAGGACTGGTTCGGTATTTTCGCCCTCTTTGTAGGATAGATCGAATAAAGAAAAGATACATCGGGGAGTCCCAAATTAGACCAATGGAATTCTGTCCGCTAGAATAAGAAAAAAAGTGCTTTCGAATTGATCTCATCCTTATAATGATAATTTTTCTTTGTTCGGTAATAACTTAATCTTTCAATAAAATATTCGTTATCAACAATAAAATATTCGTTATCAATATATATATATATATATATAATATAGTATATATATATATAATATAATAATATAAATATAGGCATTAGTTCATGAATCATGATAAGAATTCCGTATGTATAAATACGGATATAGGAAAGAAAGAATAAATAAAGATCTTTTTTTTATAAAAATTTTTATTCATTCATTCGATTATTGCATTCCATTTATTTTGTTCCTGTTCTTCTGTCTCAGAAGAAGGTATTTAGAAAAAAATAAAGGATTAATTCGTTCTTGATAGTTATTTCTTTAATCAGTGAATAGGAGCATACTCGAGATCGGAATCGTAGGGAGGTACTTCTTGATCATTTCTACCAACTTAAAGCCCTTATTATGATTCGTTTTATGCAGAAATATCTCTTTTTTTGATACCTTACATTATCCCCATTACTAATCCTTTGTGTACCTTGGTGTTCCTAACTGTCCACCGATTTTTGATTGATCCCCGGTATGTTAATACATACAAGGCAGTAGTGGAAACTCCATACAGTTGATCTTTTGCACCCGCTTCAAGATATGATGACTAATCAACGAATCTCAATCTTGGGGTAAACAGTTTACGCTGCTTATGTTTACTTTAACTTCATTCTTGTACATAGGGAATGAGATTTTCTCTTCTTACTGCAAATTTATATTTATAAGCTGTTTTGTTTCACTCATATAACTATCTGGTTTAACTCATTGATGAATAAAAAAAAATATCTATTCAATATATTCAACCTCTTTTCTTTATTTATTTCTAGGAAAGAGGTAAAAGTTCATGTTCCAACGAATCACACGTAGAGATATTGATAACACACATAGAGTTAATGGTATTTCATAACTAATAGATTGAGCAGCAGCTCGTAGACCACCTGAAAAAGAATATTTATTATTCGATCCATATCCTGACATAAGAAGCCCAATAGGGGCAATACTTGAAATGGTGATCCATAAAAAAACACCTATACTGAGATCACCTAAAACAAGGCGGTACCCAAAAGGAATTACTAAATAACTTAGTAGAATTGATATGACCGCTATAGACGGTCCGACACTAAACAAACGAATATCTCCTCTAGATGGGAGTATGTCCTCCTTAAAAAGTAATTTAGTCCCATCTGCTAAAGCTTGAAGAATTCCCAACGGACCAGCATATTCAGGCCCAATACGTTGTTGTATCGTTGCAGATATTTCTCTTTCTAACCATACAATTACTAGTACCCCTATTATGATTCCAAATATAAGGGTAAAAATGGATACAAACATCCATATGAGTCCATAGATTTCTTTTATGGATTCCAATGTAGAAAAAGAATTGATAGCTTGTACTTCTGTCGTATCAATTATCATTTCAACGATCAACTTCTCCCATAATGATATCTATACTACCTAGTATCGTCATGATATCAGCCAATTTCATTCTTTTAACTAGCTGAGGAAGAATTTGCAAATTGATGAAACCGGGTGGACGAATTTTCCATCTCCAGGGGAAAATGCTATTATCCCCTATCAAATAAATTCCTAATTCTCCTTTTGGGGCTTCTACTCTGACATAAAGTTCTTGTTTCGACAATTCAAAATTGGGTGAAGGTTTTTTACTAATAAATCTATATTCAAAATCATTCCATTCGGAATTTTTTGCTCTATCAAAGCGTCGGACTTCTAAATTCTCATAGGGACCTCCAGGAATTCCTTCTAGAGCCTGTTGAATAATTTTTATGGATTCCCCCATTTCACCTATTCGTACTAAATAACGAGCTAATGAATCTCCTTCTTTTTGCCATTGGACTTCCCAATCGAATTCATTGTAACACTCATAATGATCAACCTTACGAAGATCCCATTGGATTCCGGAAGCTCGTAACATTGGTCCTGATAAACCCCAATTTATTGCTTCCTCTCCACCAATAATGCCCACTCTTTCAACTCGTTCCAAAAAAATGGGATTCCGTGTAATAAGTTTTTGATATTCAACAACTCCTGTTAAAGAATAATCGCAGAAATCCAAACATTTATCTATCCAGCCATGAGGTAGATCAGCAGCTACTCCTCCGATGCGGAAATAATTATGCATCATTCGCATACCTGTGGCGGCTTCGAATAAATCATATAACAATTCTCTCTCTCTGAAAATATAGAAAAAAGGAGTCTGCGCACCGATATCTGCCATAAAAGGCCCAAGCCATAACAAATGAGAAGCTATACGGCTCAGCTCCAGCATAATTACTCTGATATAACTGGCTCTCTGAGGTACTTGAACATTTTCCAATTGTTCTGGTGCATTTACCGTTATTGCCTCTGTGAACATAGTAGCTAAATAATCCCAACGTGTTACATAAGGAAGATATTGTATAATTGTTCGGTTTTCCGCTATTTTTTCCATCCCTCTGTGTAAATATCCCAATATGGGTTCACAATCAATAACATCTTCACCATCGAGAGTAACGATCAGTCGAAGAACACCATGCATTGATGGGTGGTGAGGACCCATATTGACTATCATGAGATCTTTTCTTGTAGCCGGTATAGTCATATTTTTTCTTCCTTAATTCATTATTCCACGAATTCCTCAAAACGAGGTTCATCAAAATGAAAAATCTAATAAAATAAATAACTATTAAAATAAAAATAAAAAAAAATTCAAACGATTAAATTAACGAGTTTTTGGCTCCCGAATATCCAACTGATCCATTAATTTCTTATAACGGACTCTATTTTTCTTTGACAAATAAGCCAGGAGCCGTTGACGTTTTCCCAGAATTATTCGTAGACCTCTTTGGGATAAAAAGTCTCTTTTGTGCAATTCCAAATGTGAAGTAAGTCTACGCATCTTGCTGGTGAAACTTAATACTTGAAATTCAACAGAACCCTTGTTTTCTTCTTTTTCTTCTTGTGAAATAACTGAGATGAATGAATTTTTGATCATAAAAAATTTTTCTATCTTTTTTTTCTTTCCCATGGATTTATTTTACTTTACCGAATCGATCAGGAAAAATCAAAATAATAATCTTTATGCCAGTTATTTTAATCTAGTACACACAAAAATTTTGATTTTTTCTCTTTCTTTTCTACATTCATGGAAGAGAATAATTTCTTTGTACCTAAAAAGATTCTGCCGATTTCGTCCTAGATCCAATTGAGTTGATACGCCATTAGATCCGTGTCATGTACCAGAATGTAATACAGCGTATATGTATATCTTTCGGCTTTTATCTACCGAAAAATATCACAGATACAGATATATAGGAAATATACTATTAACAAATTCTGAATCGTGGATACATATATATCCTTGACATACTGAAACGATTGCCATTATTGGTATTAAACCAATAGCGATTCATACAAGCTAAATCTTCTAATCGGTAATTGGGCCAAAGAAACAATTTGCATTTAATGAATTTATTTGTATCTGTATTAGTATTAAAATGCTTGTCCTCATTCAAAAATTTTCTAGAGTTTCTTATGTTGTTTTCATTGCAAAATACTAGATTTCTATCCACAAAATTCCAATTACGAAAATTAAAACAAATTAGAATTCTCAATTCTCTACGACGTCTAGGAGATAGAATATTTTCAGCAACAAAGAAATCATAATTACTTTTGTCTCCATCCACAAGCATATTGCCGTGTCTTGCAACGGATTTATCAAAATTATTCTTATCAACATATCTTTTTTTTATCCATTTTCTGTTAGTTTGGTGCTTAATTTTATCGATCAATGAAATACCTAGGGTTTGATATATAATAAATTTTCCATACCTTTTTATAGATAAACGAATCGGTTCGATAATAAATATTCCCTTTTTTCTCAATTCTGTAAGAACTATATTTTTCTGAATTAGCATTATATCCAGATGTATTTCTCCTCTTTTAATCGAGGATATAGCAATTTTCCTTGGATTTATCAGTTTAAGTAGGAGACAATATACCTTGATATTATTGATCATTCTTTGATTCAAGGAGTTATCCCATCTTAATTGAAAAAGGAAATATTTTTTCAGGAATAAATCTAGTCCTGCTTCCTTATTTTTCTTGGATTGTTTTTTCTTTTTACCTTTTTTAATGTCTGATTCCGTGTAATTGTCTTCAACATTTTTTTGTTTTCGTAGATCTGATCCAAGATTTTCTTGTCCCTGTTGTTCGTTTTTTTCTTGGGTGGAATTTTCTAATTTAAGATATTCTTTTTGATTAGATGATATCGGAATATTTTTTTTTTTATTTTGATTTATGTTGATGCTTTTATTTTGACTAATTTTATTTTGACTAATATTGTCATAGAAATAAAAATTAAAAAGAAGTAATTTGATTGGTATGATCCATGGTTTAATCTTATATGCATCAAAAAGTGGCACAAATTCTGGGAAGAACGGGGGTTTTAGATTTGATATGGTACAATAAACCTTTTCTTGATTCATTCCCATCCCATCAAAAAAAAAACTTTTTTGATGGGATGGTTTAATTCCTTGATGAATTGTCTTAGAAAAAATATCTTTTTTTTTCAATTTTTTGAGAATTTTGTTTTCAGTCTTAGTATTTTTCTCAATTTTGGTGCTGATATGCGTATTAGTCCAGGTCTCAATGTCGATATTTTTTCTAAGACAAATATGGAGAATTCTACAATCAAAATATTTTCTATCCAGATTTTTATGTGTAGCAATAATATATTCCTTTTCTAGATAATTACTAATAGCTATACTTACCAATACATAAAATGATTCGGGTTTCAGTGTATTGAAATTGTATGGAATTTCTTGGTTTCCTTTTACTTGTAATGTTGATTCATAAATATATGAGTCCTTCCTATTCCCATAATTCATATATTTATGTGATAAAAGATAATATCTGTAGTGTTTTTTAAATTTTTCTTTTTGACTCGTCAATGAATCCACTGCCAACGTATAGTAATTTTTTTTTATGTAATGAATTAATTGGTCTTTTTCTTTTTTATGTGAATCAAATTTAATTGAGTTTTTATTTTGAATCGTAGAACGTTGGTTGATTCTATTTCGCCATTTTTTAGGTACTAATCGAGACCATTTTGTCTGAGATAAATTGTATTGATAATGGCCCTTTAACCAGTTTTTCCATTCATTTTTTCCAGACTTATAAATTTGCTTTGATTTGGAATCAAATATTTCTCGTGTCATACAATAATCCTTGATTTTATCCTTAATAAAAGAATGGTATTGAAGTACAGATCTCAAGTGATCCTTGTTAAGTAATTGGGTTTGTGATAATTTGTAAAATACATATGCTTGGGACAAGGAGGATAAATCATAATTATAATAATAAATATTATTATTATTATTACTGATATTAGTATTAGAAATAGTATTAGAAAACGATTTTTTTATAGTCGAAATAAAGTTCATTGTATTTTGATCTGTTTCATCAATTCCTTCTCGATTTGTTTCATCGTTGTAAATCGATTTTGTGATAATTTTTTTTGTTGATTCAAAAAAAAATTGTGCATTGATCCTAAAAATAGTAATAGTAATCATACGTAGAAAGATATCTATGTATATTTTTTCAATGAATGATTTCATAAAAAAATTTAATTTACGTATAAATCGGATCTTTTTTCTTTTAAATATCTGCAAAATATGTTTCTGTGATTCCGATTTTTTATCATCACAAGTTAGAACTATTTTTTTCTTGTCTTTTGTGATTCGTTCTAGTTCTATTTGATTCCTGATTGTGACTGTCCTATCAGCAAGATACTTTAGTTTTTTTTCTATGAGTGAGTAATTTGCCCGACTCATGGATCGAATTCGAATGGTTGATTCGCAAATAATCTTATTAGAATCTCTTACATTTTCATTCGGTTTATATACTTTTACCTTCCTCAATTCAAATAAGAAAATGGGGTTGACTTTTTCAAGTTCCTTCATTTTTTGTTTTATAAATAGAACTATTTTGATACATATTTTTTTTTCTTTAAAAACTTTTAGAACGAAAAGAAAATTCTTTTTTACTTTTCTAATTTTTTTTATAATTTTTTTTTGGAGTTCTTTATAAATGGGTTCAAAAAAAGAAGGTCGTTTTCGGGGAGAACCAAAAGGAACTTCTGTTTCCATTCCCCAAATTGTTAAAAAAGAAAAATTTTGTTTTTTTCTTTTTTTTTTCATTGGATCTCTATGATGAGATCGTTTTTTAGATTTTTGCCAAGGTTTAAGAAAGAAAGGAAATAGAATCCTTATCTGAATACCGTTTGTTAACCAATCTTTTGGAAATTCTGTTTCCGATAATTGAACACCATTATAGGTACATTTAACATATATTTCTCTATTCCATTCCTTCCAATCCTCATACCACTCGGGTAATTGGAATAATAACATACGACCAATATTTTTAGCTATTATCAATGAAGGCAATACAATGTATTTTCTAAGAAAAGATTGGATTACTAACATCAAACCTCTTATTGCTTGAGCAAATATAATGTTTTCCCAACTTTCTGATATTGCTGTCCGTTCATTTTCCTCTTTTTTCTTCTCGTTTCTTTTTTTATTTTTTTTTGTCTCTTTCTCCTCAAAATTGGAAATTTTCAATTCCGGTTCTCTCTCAACCGAATTCCTAAAAATGAGATTCATCATTTCAGAGATATCAAAAAAAGAAAAAAAAAATGTTTTGTCTATTCGATCAAAAAAAAGCGGGGAATGCACATTTGCTTGAAACATTTTCCAAATAACTGTTTTACGTCTTTGAGTACGCATGGATCCTTTTATTAAATCCCTACGAAAATCCGATTGTTGCGAGTAGCGTATCAAAGAAGACTCTTCTGTTTCATCACTATTAATAGTATTATTCGTATTAGTAATAGAATTGTTCGTATTAGTAATAGAATTGGTATTATTCTCATTATCAGCATAAATTATCACAAGTTTGGCTTTTCTTGTACGAATTTCATAATCTTCTATCGCTTTTTCCTCATTTTCTTCCTCCTGTTCTTCCAGAATATTGGTCAATTTATATGACCATTGAGAAACCTTTTTACTGATTTCTTCTATTCCAATAGATTTATTTCTAGTTGTTGTTTGATCATTTGGATCAATTGTAATTATATCGAATACAAATTTCAAAGATTTTGCTTGATTTTCTGAATCAATTTTTCTTTGTTCTGCCAATAAAGAACAATTTTTCTTTGAAAAATTGGGTGTGAATTCAAAAGAAAATGAATTTAAGGAATTACCAATATAATTTAAAAATGATTTACCACCATCAAGCGAATTCTTTTGATGTTCAAATTCTCGGAAATTATTAGGAAGTAACTCATGGATCTTATTTATCCAAAGACTTTTTATGGAATATTCCATATAAGGGATTAAATCATTCATGGTTGTACATAAATAAGATTTTTTTATTGATCCACGGCATGGTCCACTCAATAAAGGATCATATGCTTTGGTCAAGCATTTTTGTTTATTCTCATGATTGCAAAATCTAGTCCTTTTTTCGAGCATCTCTATAGCAATAAATCCCTTTTCTTTTTTTTCTTTTTCTATAGCTTTTATTCGACTTATTAATTCATTTATCAAGTTGTATTTTTT